GGGGGTGGAAAGAATGCATTTCCGGAATCTAAATGTTGCCCCACCAAAAGACGAGAACCCAATGCCAATCGCTGATCTGTTAGTGGACAGAGCAGCTGGGCAAAAAATTCTGTCATTCATGGACGGTCACTTAGGGTATAACCATATTTTCATCTCCAAAGAGGACGAGGCAAAAACAGCGTTCCGTTGTCCGGGTGCTGTTGGACAGACGGACTATTCTGCTGGCAGGTGATGCCCTTCGGTCTGAATAACGCTAGAGTTACCTACCAGCGAGCAATGAACCTCATCTTCCATTACTTTATTGTAAACATCGTAGAGGTGGTGTATATTGACGATGTAGTTGTGAAGTCTTTCCCTGTAGAGAGGGTCATTTGTCTGATCTCAAGACAGTGTTTGAGCGCGAGAACACGGCTTGAAGATGAACCCGTAAAAATGTGCATTTGGCGTAACAGCAGGAAACTTCCTAAAGTTCTTAGTGCACAACAGAGGGGTTTAAATTGACAAGAAGAAATCCAGGGCAATCAAGGAAGCACCCCCCTCAAGAAGCAAAAAGGAGTTGCGGCGCTTGATCGGACAGATCAATTTCCCCGGCGGTTCATCTCCAACTTTGCAGGTAAAATCCAGCCTTTCGCCCCACTGCTCAAGACAACAGAGGATGAAGAGTTTTTTTAGGACGAGAGCCATGCCCCAGTCTTGCAACGAATCAAGAATGACCTCTCTGAGGCACCAGTTCTAATACCTCCTTGGCCCGGAGAACCGCTACGGCTATACATATCATCAGCCTCAAACGAGTCGTTGGGAGCATTCTTATCGCAGAAGAACGGAGATGGTAATGAACAAGCAAGATATTATTTGAGCAGGGTCCTGCAAGGACCGGAGAAAAACTATTCCCCGGTCGAAAAGATGTGCCTATATCTCGGTCAAAGTCACTCTAATTTGCCAAGGCAGACCTTCATCATCGCTCGCACAACACAAGTCAAGCTTAGCCGCCTTCCCTTTCATTCTTCGGGTGGTCTGTGATCTTCCATGCACGGATTCAAAGCATAGAACCGAAACAGGTTACCGTACAGGTCTTCGATCTCTGACTCTATTCCTAGAGCTTTGGATGGACAAGTTGCCAAATGCTTTTAAAAGAGATACCTCAGATGGTGTACCACAAGCAAGAAGTCGGACTCCATTATCACGAGAGTAACTTATAAGGGGTTCATACTCCTGCCAACGATTGGCCAATGCAACGTATATGACTTTAAGCTCTCACCATCAATCCTGACATAGAATAAAAGTTCAATAATGGAAACTCAAATCATATGAATCAAATTGGGATTCATATCATGCTCTCAAGCCCACGGGGTCCTTGTACCCCGTTTATGTGACACATGACATGTATAGGCATTCTGAAACCAACCGGTTGAGAGGTCCATCACTGATGGGACATGGTCCCAAAAAACTAACCGAGGTATCCACCAATTTTCTTAATGAATGTGAGCCATAAAAAGAGAAGCCCTGTGCTTTATTAGGCACAGTGCTAGAAGCAGCGAAGGCAGGAACCGCGCGAACAGCAGAGCAAGCAGCCCATGCGAGAGCGCGGTTATAGCGTTAAGGGAAGGGAGCGCGCTATTGCGTTGCGAGCTGCGGTGCGCTCTTTAGTATTGTGTGGCTTCTGAATTCATTCTTCTCAAAAGAATCGGTGGGTAGGTAAAGGTAAAGGCGAAATCTTTAACCGGAATCGTTGCCCGACCAGTAGTCGAGGATGGTGAGGAAGGATGAAGCAGAGGATTTGAAATTTCCTTCTTTCGGCCACAGTCTCCTACGGAAGCAAGACGCCCCTTCTAGATAGAGATCGATGATACATTATGTTAAATTGTTCCTTATCTAAATAGTCAAATTTGATTCTATTTTTCATGGCCTTAGGTAAGAAAAACTACAATCCCTGTAAACCCCAGGTAGGGAACTCCCCTTAGGATTGTTCCTCTTCTTCTCTTCACTCTTCCTTACAGAGAGTGAAGTGACCCATCCAAATGGGGCACGAACGATAAGAAGAAGAACTGGCTGTAATACATATCTCCTTACCTTTAATACCGCTACCGTGCTAACGCTAACCCCACTTCCCTGGCTAGCAGCTTGCTTTCGCTAGCTTCTGAGGCTGGCTTTTGATATGTGCTAATCGACCTTCTGATGAAAGCATTGAAGAGGAACTAACTGGAAAGCGGGTGGGATATAAAAAGGAGTCTTATCTATACCATATATGACCTATTTCATAGAAGATTTTTACCCTTGGACAACCCCTAAAAATAGGTTCCTGCTCTATAGCAGCAAGGGTAGGTCTAGGTCCCCTAACGTCAAGCAATAGAAAGCTTATGAAAGCGCGAAGATCAGATCAATTGAAAACTTAGCTTCACGTGCATGCAGGAAAGTCTCTTAGCTGGTCATAAGGTTTCCGGACCCTTTATAGGTGCCTATCTTATTTAGATGCTTCAGCTTATGCCTTTTCTTCTCTTGCTGCCTATGCCGGCCTCAGATCTAACTAAATGAGCCAATTAACTAAATGACTTAGGCTCAATCGCAGCTTAACAGGCTCGCTCGCTGCATCCTTCTTCTTTTTAGAGTTCTTTCGAAGCCGAATAGCTAGTCGGGAGTCCGAGTTCAAACTAAAAAGTAAAGGGGGAAAAGCATGAAGTAAGCTTAGTCAGCAGTAACCTACACAATGAATGAAAGTAAGTACGCATTTAGCGATGGGAAAGATTCCATAGATAGAGTAATGAAGGGAGGTGAAGTGATCCCGGATTCCTTCCCTAATTCCCTATCACTAGATAAAATAGGAATAGAAAGGAGATCAGCCCGGCAAAATAGGAAGGCAAGTCTGTAACGGAAGCAAGCTCGCTAGCAAGCCATTGCGGATCCTCTTGAAATGTAATTCCCTTTATCTGATTGGCAACTTAGTCGATGCCATAGATATAATCTGCTTTATTCCCTCCTACAGCTTTCCTTCCCCATGTGCAATATGTGCAATAAGTTCCTTCACACCGGTGGCAAAAAGTATGTTTTCAAGGGTAGCGGGTAAGCAGGACTAGATCTGATCTCGGATCTTGCCGGGTTAAGCACGCTAATTATAAGGCCCTTTGCTATCAATAAGAAGGAAAAGCGGGATACGGTATTACTAGTGCCAACTGGAACGGAATGGCCTGCTTCTCAAAGCCCTTATTCAATAGAAAGGATTCCTTCGCCTATTATTCCACCCAATGAGCAAAGAGAACTGCGGATTCTCGATGGTTGAACAGAAGAGAGACAGGGCAAGCAATTGATCCATACCAGCCGGTTCCCACCGCTAGACGAGGATCGGCCCACCAGCGGGGGAATTAGGTACCGGCTTTTGACCAAGAGACTGACTACCCGATAGATAGAGCTGCAAGGTAACGCACTACTGAAAATGAATTATTGTAAACCTTAGTTACCTTACTGAAATTGACATAGGGGGCTCGGATCATTCCCACCCACTTGATTCGCCTAAATCCACCCAAGGCGGACCTTTGGATAGACAATTAAGGCCTTCTCCTTCCTTCATTCCTATATTAGCAGATTAGTAAAAAAAAATAGTCTTTCTGCCCCATATGCCCTTTTTCAGAGAGAAAGACAGCCTTGGTCTTTGTATCCTTCCTCTTTAGGGAGTTCTTCCTATTAAGGATAAAGAGTTTCGTGAGTAGCCAAAACAGAATGCGAATTACACGACAAAAAATCCTGTTGAAGGGCCTACAGAGGCCTTTGACGCTGCTTCAGGAGAACTTCTTTCATCCGCCCTAACGGGTCACCTCACTGGTTGCATTCCCGACACCTGACTTTTAAAGGGGGCACTCGAGCTTTCACTGACCCAAAACCCTCGGATGTACCTAAACTAGACTCAGTCCGAGCTCCTGCAAGAGGGTCCAAAGTAGAGTGGCATGGAATCGGCCGGAAAAGACAGATCTGAGAATTGCGTATATTGAGTGAGATGCCGCTTCAAAGATGCTGCTTACCTAGGATGGTGTGCTTTTCGCTCCTTTGGCTTTCTTTCTCCCGGAGACCATGCCATTCCTCGACACCGACCTTCAAACAAAGTCAGATGATTTCAGCATCGTTTCCATTCCAAAACACCAAGAGTTTCAGATTCTCCCTCCTTTATTCAGTCCAGGATAAGCGTTCTTTATGATGTAAACCGTTCTCCCTCATTGTAACTTACCCTCCTGAAGCGGCCGATTCCCTACACTAGCTTGGCTATCGCTTGTCGGTGAATCAAAGAGTCCTTTTTTGAGCCTTCCATCATTGATTTAGCTTTCATCAAAGCCTTTACTTTATTCCAAAAAAGCCAATCGGCAGAACAAGCAAGATTGCATCCGTGAAAGACCACCAGCAGCGAGACTAGTGCCACATAGTAGCATTGATCCAGCAGTTGAGCCCGAGTAGCCATTGATCTTGTCGATCGCATTAGTTAGTGGCGGAGGAAAAAGTAAGGATATTGGGATATACATAGCTATTTTACCGAATCGGGATAACAAGCTATAAAGGTAGCAAAGATCCACCCGGGTTAGTATCTCCTCTCACATTCGTTCGAGCTGCTTCGCTCCTCGAAATGCATTCGTTCGACCTTTCACAAAGAAGCACCCCGGTACGATTCATTCCCATGGTGCACCCGGGAGAAGAAGTGGTTTTTCAATCAATTCCAATTATCCACCCCGAGTATCCCAAGGGGAGTCTTTGTAGGAGCAGGTTGATAGTAAGTACTGCTTCTGTTCCGCGGCCTCAGAGACGCGTAGATAGCATACATCATCAGATGAGCAGGAAGTACCAGTAGTAGAGTAGAGCGGGAGGTGCCAGCAGGTGAGCAGAGAGCTCCAGCGGCAGGACAGCAGGGCAGGCAGCCCCCATGGAGTCGGGATAGAGGGAGCTCCGGCAGGACAGCCGATCGTGGACGGGTTTTTGCTATGACTCAGCAGGATGCCCAGGCCTCTCTGGAACTAGTCGCACGTCTTATTCTTTGGTAGAGAGGCTAGGGTACTCTTTGATTCCGGGGCAGTCCTTTATATCCACTTCATTTTCACTGCATTCCACTAGGCCCTTGGTGTCTTTACCTCAGCCGTTATTGATTGAGACTCCTGCGGGAGAGGGTATGGGTATAGAAGTGAGAGATGTCTAGTAAATGTTGGTTGGGGATCAAGAGCTGGAAGCAAACTTCTTGCCTTTTCAGATGAGTGACTTCATACCTCTCTTTAAAAACCTTTGGTTAGGTAGGTGTGTACCCCTTGATCCTTAAGTTAACTAAAAAGGGAGTACTTACTCATAGCTATATGATGCACGTAGTCACTAGAGCAAAGCGAAAGGTCATAATACGTCATAAGCCGTTGCAGCTAAAAAATGGAGGAAGGACGAGGGGAAGGGAGGGGGACATCAATTGGATTATAGTTTGAACAGAACTGGAAGAGGTTCGATTCCTCTTTGATGTTGTTAAGCCAAGAGCGCCAAGCGCATGCGCGAAATGAGAGCTAGAGGAATGGGAAGACAAGAGAATGCCCGGGTACTCCATCTACCAAAAAAAATGATTGAAATAGAGCGAAGAATGGAAAGGCTGGCTACTAGTCGTTTTGATCTTCGTTTTTCTTTCTAAGAAAAGATTAGGTAAGGTCACAGTGGGTTTAAGGAGAGTGTAACGAAGTGCTTACCGTATAATCACAATTGCATGAGTGAAAGTTTGGGCCTTCTAGTGATCCTACGCTCAGTAGTCACTAGATAGCTATTTGCCAGAAGGGTTGTGGAAGAGTAGTCTAAGGAATACTGAATCTGCTGACCGGGAAAAAGGTGACCTTCAACTCAAGTAATGCGTCGGGCTGTCTTATGCAGTCCGTCTGTCTTAGAACTCCACTTCATCTTGGGAATATCGGAATGGTGTAAGAGGTCTGATCTGGGTGTGACGTCCAGATAAGACTTAGGTTAGATTAAGACCTTAGCCACTAATCTAAAAGTAAAAGGAAGGACCGGCAACGGGCTCTTTGTCACAGGACTCCTATCAGTTAGTCTCTCTCTTAGCCCTAAATGAACATAATGTTCTAGTGTGAAGGAAGGGCTTTCTCTTTATCCCGGCCTATGCTATGTATGAAATCACTGATAGTAGGGTTTGGTTGCCTAATTCCTGCCCGGTTCTCTTCTATCCTACCTACACCTCCTTATAGCCGTTCTCTCCGCTGGAAGAATCGGGATAGCTCGCAGAGAAGATTATTATTCTAAAATAAATTTATTCTTGTGCGTTCTTCTAGCAGGTCTGCGTGAAGCCCTAGTGAATCGCATCGTAAGGATATCACTTTTCTTGCCATGAAGGAGAAGCGCATCTCTCTTAGCTGAGGTCGGTCGGCTGGGATTACTGAATGTTATCATGTTATCATATAGTAAGGACTCGACCAACCACTTAGTTGATAAGAGGGCCGCTAGTCAAATCGGATTAGAAGCTCAGAGGAATCCCACCTTAGGGAAGACGCCTCTTGCGCTCTAATCGCATTTGAGCTGGGACCAAGAAGCGATTCGGAGAGATCTGAGAACATAGCCAACGTATAGTTACTTCAGGGTCTGCAGATGTTTTCGGGAAGAAGAGGCTTCAATCTTCTCTTCTTTAATAGCGGAAAGCCGGCATTACTATAGAATGAAATTTGTGCAGCGGATTCGGCGATAAGAACTGCCCTTTACTATTGATTGATCCTTGCTTATCTCGTATATTGATTAGAGGCATATTCCGAAAGAAAGAGGGAGAGATCCATCGCCTTATCGAGTAAGGTAAGATCAGGCCAAGCTCTCCGGCTTAGCCTGAATCCTATTTATTCTTTTGGGTTCATGATCTGCTCTTATCTTAGTAGGCCTACTCTGTGGCGAGTAGCTCTTTCTTTTATGATATGAAAATTGCTTTCTAACGCGCATGAAAACAGGCCAAAGAATAGGTCTCAATTCACAATTGCTTTTTTTTTGGTACCAGTCGGACTTCCTTCTCATCATATTGGAAAGCCGCACTCGTCTCTGATGTATAGGAAGTAGTTGGCCTCACATACATCCTTCCCAACCTTCTGTGGACCTTGCTTCTCTTATGATGGATGGTTAGTGTAGATTCGTGGTACACTACTCCTCTACCAGCCCTTGGCTGTGTCAGGCCAAAAGACTGAACTGAGAAAGCCTTGCCCTCTCCGCCACCAAGCAACCAACCTGGAAAGGTTGTGTTATCAGCTGGAAGTATAGGCGGCCTCCAACCTAATGAACCTATTAAATCGTAGCATCGCCACAGGTGACCAAACCGGACAAGATTTTCGTCTTTAGATGCGGTTGCAAACCTTTTAACAGGATATTTATGACATACGGCATAAAGACCGTACGGGTGGTGCGAGTTCATAACTCCTTTATAAGAGATAGGGGAGAGATGTCTTTCGACCCCGGGTTATTCGATTTAAGCTTAAAAGAAGGTTGTAGCAGATGGAATTTTGAGTTCTCAAGAAGACATTGCCAATCACTTTAGCATTCTCTCTTTGCCTTAAATTGGAGAGTGCAGCAAGGTGCAGGAGGAAAGAGGGAAGGATTACTAACCTCCAAGCTCTTTCCTTATAAATGACTAACGGAATAGTTGAGGAGGTTCCGAGGTTACAATCTACTTGCTCAAATGCAACATCAGTGATCTCGAGCATCACTTACGATATTTGGTTTGGCCTTTATTCGTCTCAAAAGTCGTATAAAGTCTGGGGAAAGAGTGGTGGCGGGTCGAGTAAAAGTAAGAAGGGTGTTGAGCACTATTAAATGATGTTCTGGAGGAATGATTTCAATCTTAATAGGGCTTAGAGTATGACTAAGATCTAGTTCAGCTTACAGGAAACTGGCTAGCGGGGAAGGAAGTCGCCCGAGAGGAAGGAAGAGATCGATTAGTTTACTTTAAATTTTTCCAACTAGCCATTTATCTGAATGAAAGTCTTTCTTAGGCGGCTTAGGGAAGACCCTGCGGATATGGATATTCCACCTTGAAGCCATAAGTTCCAAGGTCTTCAATAGCTTTTGGGATTTTACCTTTTGAATGTAATTTGACTGATTTCACTGGGATTGCGCAATGGTTCCCAACGGTTTGTATCGCCTATCGGTTCTATTTTACTTAGGTCAAACCTAAAGGCTCACAACTTCGGAAAGTCTTGGCCCTGCCAATACCGCGAGTCAAGCTCTTTCGGATAGTGATCTTGAGCTTCCTATGATCATCCAGATCCTTCAGATGGATGAGATCGCTTGCCTGTCTATGTCCGGAGTGGGAAAGGTGTAGCGGAAGTTCCAGTAGGTAGCGCAACTCATAAAAGTTTTCTTTTAACTAGCGATTTAAGCACAAGGGTTGAAAGCTACTAATCGTGTCGCTTAGTCAGTTCGTTAGTAGCGCTTTCTTCCTACCCTTGCGGATATTCTCGATCCCCTTCGGCTTCGGGAACCTGTTTTTGAAGCTTCATTTCCTGTGTTTTCAGGTCGTATTTCTTCTGTCTAAAAGCGAAAGCGTGAAGGCAATGAAATTCCTTTTTGGAACCCGGTATGTGAGATTGAAAAAGCAGTAGATTGGTGGACCGGAGAGTAGCATGTTCAGCTCAAGTGTCTTGATGTAAACCTCTTGCTGTGAAGCTGCCTCTCAATAAACTCCATTCTTCATTTCAGCCCTCCTTTCCTTTGGTCTCGGCCTCTCATACTGATCCATCTAAGGCAAAGAAAAGACAGGAGGAAGACCAGAATAGGCATTCACGAACCCCTCAGCCCGCGGAATCTTAGATCCTGGCAGAAGTGCCCTTCCTTTCAGGTCAAAAAACCCTAGACATATGGAAATGGTAAGCCTAAATCAAGGCTTTGAACTCTTTCTAGTGATGCGGGAAGGGAATGATAATTAGACTCCTATAAGCAGTTCGGGAGCATCGGCATCTATTTGGTATAATATAACGACCTGATCTCTTTGCTTTCGATGGCTGCTCGGGGCAAAGGGCTAAAACATGGTGGAAATGCCCTTGAGACGAGAATCCCGTTGAAATGGAAAGTCCTTGGTGAGTAAGCCCTTTCCTTCTTCCTTTGCTACCGACGGGCTATTCCCTTTCTAAAGAATTTCATCCTGAAGCTGGATAGCCTTGATTTAGGCTTAGTTAAGAGTACTCCCCCTTGCTTTTGAGAGCAGTCCAATACCAGTTGATTCATTAGCAGGAATAAATCCACTACGCTTTGTTTGATCCTGTTATTCATTCTTATTGATGCACAGTGACCTTTCAGACTTAGTCTCATCCCTAGGAAAGAAAAATGCCAGTCTCAGGTCAACAAATCCTAGTCAGACTGACTTTGCAGCGGATTCCATGGCATCGAAGACAGAGGCATTCATTTTCTCACAATCATCTGACTCAACAGCTCCGTTCCTGATCTTACGCTGATCCGAGGGGCCCTTCGACCCCATTTATTCGAGGCACTACTGAAGGGCCTGTCAGTTTCTCAATCGAAGGAAGAGAACGAGACGTATCTTACTTACGATCTTTTTTTTGCAGCATCCAAGAATCTTAATTAAAAACACCAGGCAATGAAATCGCACCCCCCATTATAAAATAAAAGAAGACCGCTCGCCAATTCCAATTGCCCGGCCGAAAGCGCAAAAGAGCGCACTCCAGGCTAGGCTGCCAATTGCTATTCAAGCATCTCAAACTCTATCTGTAACGATTGCTATTTCATCTCCATGAAGAGGAGCGATAGCTAAAGGAACTGGTGATCCCTAGCTTGAGACTCAAACTCCGGAAGCCGACCTGCCAACATACATTGTGGGATAAGACTCTTCCCCATCATCAGCCAATTAAGCTAAGCGGCAACCTTGAAGGTAAGGTTTGCCAGCATCAAGCTCTAAGGATGGGTATTATGTACCAGCTCGAAGCCCTATAGCTATAGAAGAAACGGCCGTAAGTTGCATTTTTAGTCTTAATTAAGAATTGGAGGTGAAGACTCTTTCCTCATCCATGAATATACTTTTTCGCTAAGAAAGCCTCTACTGGGTGGGCTACTCCAAGAATGACTTTTTTCTTGGTTCTTAAAGTCATCCAAACACTTTTAGCTTGCTTCTTGATTGATTGTGGCGATCCCCTTCTTCTGTTCTTGACTCGTACCTGAAGCTAAGCCGGACTCAAGGCTTCAAGGAAGAAAGCCAGACAGATCTTCTAATTGAATATAGAAAGGAGATCTCTCCATCTCAGGTTATCCCATATTTTTGCTTGAATCCGGCCGTCAACTTCTTCAACTGCTGATGCCGCTGACCTATATGGTGTACTTTTCGTTCCTTTCTTTTGCTTCGAGCGCCCTTTCCAGCTAGAGCTCTTTGTCTATAGTTCAACTGCAAGCCGAGCTCTTTTCTTCCGCCTAAAACCTCTCCTTATTCGGTTGAGTTAAGGGGTTCTATAAAGGATTTGAGGAAGCTTACTTACCTCTTAGAATAAGCAGATATAAAGTAAACTAAAGCATCTGTCATATGCTGTAATCGAATCCGTAAAATAGATTTTATAAAAGACTTTCTCACATAAATGAGTCCTCCCCTGAAGTCCTTTCTGCACTTGCTGCCTAGCCTTCGGGAATGAAAGTCAGTGCCCCTGGTTTAGTTATTTATAAGGAGCTGCTTCCTTACCGCTTTCCAAAGCAAAGGTAAACGACTAACTAAGCAAAGCACTAGGTACGGTCAGCCTTAAACAAGCCAATCATTCACACCTTTATCTATATTAACTATAAACTTTAATTAAGTTTGTTTACTACGGAGTAGTGCTTTTTTTGGTTTTCCTTCGAATTATCCTTTTTCCTTTCTTTTTTAAAAGGGTGGTGTTCCATGCTGCCAGACCTCAATCTGCCTCCGGAAAACCTGTCGGAGCTCCCGAAGTTAAGTGAGAAAGAGATCAAAATTCTTAATGATAAGATGAACACACGAAAAACGATAGAAAGATGGATAAAAGCCATCTACTTGTCGGAGAGCAATAAGCGTCCCAAAGGTCGAAGCTCTATGACAAAAAGGAAACGCTTTAAGAGCACCTTGTGCAGTTTTACGCGACCTGAGAGGTGCACGCATTCGCCACTCGTATTGGGAAGCAATCTCCTATGGAAAGAAAGTCAGTCAGCAGCCATCCGACTTCCTCAATCCGAACAAGCAAAGAACTAAAGAATCGTATGCTGGCAAACGAATTGGTAGTGATTTCACAGTGAAAGGAAGGTCATGCAATAGCAGTCCTCACGTTCGGGAATAAGAGTCCTTTTGAAGGCTTCAGTATTGAGTTATACATTGTTCCACCGGACCAACCAATCATCCCCGGCTCCACGGATATCCCCTCGATGTATGATATGAAGGAAAGAAAGCCCTCAGTAGTAGGGAGAATCCTTGCAGCTCCGCGCAATCCTTAGTGAGCAACTCACCTTTTAAGCCTATCTAGAGGCCATACATTAGAGAGATTTTACAATAGTAAATAGCTAAGGCGATACTTGGTTCCCCTTCGTGAACTGCCCTAGCTCCTACTTTCTCTCCATATGGAGTTCCGTTAACATTTACAGTATATGATAGATCTGCATATACTCCTGAGAGGATCAAGCAGAGTGTAGTTCTGGAAAGCCTAGCTATCTCAGTTCCCAAAAATCCCAATAAGAGGGGTTAGAAGACGCCCCACAAGATGAGGACATCCAAGACATACGTAAGAACTTCATATGAAGGGAGTACGAGGGCTTCTGAGAAGAAGATGACAAATGACAGAAGGGATAGACAAAGGGAAGAGGAGGTGCCCCACCCCAGCTAGGATTCATCCTCCACCCAGTTAGCACAAATTCCAAGAAGAATAGGGCCAAGGATGAGAGTCGGAGGCCACAAGTTCGTCAGTGAGGGATTCTTCGAAGGACAAGTAAAGGGTCCCGATATCCAGATAGACAGGCATTACCTGAGGTAATAGCTCTTTCTTTAAATTTGTTAGTACTTTAACGAAAAGTTTGAACTTCCCATGTGGTGATATGAGCATCACCCTTTGTTTTTTTACCTTCATGCTTTCTGCGGATTTCCAATCTTCTGGCATTCCTCCTAATGAGGAAATTAAAAAAAAAAAGATAGATCTAGCCAAAATCTTAAGTAGGATAAAAGTGAAAGGTAAATGTCACCTTTGTTTGACAATGGGCAGATCTGTTTGGGCCTATCTCGGACCGGCAGACGACTTGTATCGCAGAAAACCAAAACCCGGCGATAAGAGGATTTGACTAAATCGGCCGGATGAATCATGTTGACTATTACTCTGAATGTGGTTGTCAATGAAACCATTCTCGTCCGCAGGTTGTAGGTATAGTCTCATTGTACCAGCAAGCAGGTTAGCTAAAGTTTAAAAACACAGTCTCTGGTACCCCAGAAACTGGTGATATCTATAGGGAACTTGGTGAGCTAGCTTTTAGCGAGAGGGGCAAAATGCAAATACAAATATACGTAACCTTTGCAGCTCATTTCTTCGTCATCCCGCCCCACGGGAAAATAAAATGTCTATCAATAGGAGAAGAAAGAAACTCCGCTCAATCTAGCAATGAGTTGAGGAAATTCCTAGTGGTCGCCTTTCCCTTGTCCGGATCGGAAGTTGGAAAGAAGTCGTCTTGATTATTTAAATAAAGATCAATTAGACAGAGCCTACGTTGCAGCTCCCCTTGAGCAAAGAACATTTTGTGTAGTGAAATGATCGAGGATCGAAAGGAAAGAAGCGAACACCATTAGGAGTAGATCCAAGCATTCCTTTTTTGATAGGTGGGCGGGAAAGGGAGTCAAAGATTTACTCGTTCGATAAAGAAGATCAAAGCCATAGCCATGTATATGAGATATCAGCCCGGACATTCATCCATTTATTTCATTTAGTGCAGTTACGATGTCATATAACTAGAAAAAGATCTCTCTATTACTTTAGAGAAGAGAATCGTTGGTTTGACCGACGTGGGAAAATGGACCTTCTTTACTCAAGCGCCCCACATGCTTATTATTAAGAGAGCTTTTGTCAAAATGGGGTTCTAGTGAGACCCGCCCTCTAATAAGAGAAGAGGGTATGCACATAGGTGAGAGTGGATAAATCCGTCAAATCACAATCTTTTGAAGAAATGACAGAGTGTGTCAGTTCAGCCCAGGACTGACCCCCGGGAAGTCTTTCAATACCATGATTGATACGATACACTTGAATTCCAGGTGAGTCGCTATCTCGTCCAGAGACTGTTCCGGAGTCAGGAGAGGAACATTATGAATGTCCATCTCCTGAGCATACTCTGAAACGAGACGGGCAACTGGCTCCTCGGCGCGCGAAGGACCACTCTCTTTATAGACCGTGAAACCGAGTATTCCAATACCGACAGCTGCTCCAACGGAAGCAATTGAAGCTAGGTCGGCATTCTTTTGAATGAAATCAAAAATGAGAGATTTCATACTGGCATTAGTAGTTTAGTTCCGCTTCTTGCTCTAAAAATGAGGAAAGACTTGTCAGAAATAACCGCTTGGGTTGGTCCAACAAAGAAAGAAATGGGATGCACAAAAAAAGGCAAAAGGAAAAGCATTCATCGGAAAGACCCGCTCTAATAGAATTTGAGAAAGACCTAGCCTAGCGAAGAGACTTTCTCGAATGGCTTGATCGATCGTACTGTACTAGATAGACCATAATCCTTTCTATACGCTATTTTTGATCCAATCCCGCACGAAGGTGCGTGTGGTTCTGTGGATGAAGCAGACGGCAACATAGAAAGAGCCCAATCGGCAGTTAGGATAGCCTTGACCGCCATACAGAAGATCAAGAAGGAAAGTCCCTTCATTCGGACCACTAGAAATCGAACTTGAGTAACCTTATTTCTTAGAATTAGATTCTATTTTTTAACTTTTTTCCAAATGTAAGATAAATTCAAATGTTATAAAGTCCGAGTCTCCCCTCGTCGAATCCCATACCATAATGGGGAAGGTTGGATTAGACCTAGAACGGTCTCGCTTCTTTATTTATGTAATTAGTTAACGAGATTAGCTTCCCGTCCCGACATTCCTGACGAAAGGTTGGTACTATAGGAGCATGTTCAGAGAGTTCACATAAGATAAGATCCTTTCACCCAGAGGCACAAAGGAAGTAAGGGAACACACACCCAATGGGTAGGGATTGATTGTTTTATAATGCACTTATCTCCCCGAGGCCGCTTCCTCAGCTATAAAGGAGGGGGTTCGGGGGGTGTCCCCCTGAGACTTGCCTAACAACAAAACAACCCTTATAACTCACACTGCACTACGTCTTCCCTGTCTGAAAGAGAAGTGAAGTGCCCAACTCCCATAGATTCATCCGAGGTGGGAAATTACATAGAATGAGAAACAACTACGCATAGCCGATAACCCGTACTGTGATACTGTGATTGAGAAACAAGAGCTCATTCTCTTTAGTTACGGGGGATATAACTCATTCTAATACGTATAGCCAGGAGGCTAGGCAGTTAGGGAGTAGGTTGCCGTTGAAGAGTAAGTAGCGGGTCTTGACTTCGTCATGTCCTCGTAATCAGTAGATCTTGGTGCGTTACAGTCCTATTTAGATCTTAGCGCAATAGCTACTAAGTCTCCATCGTAAACTGCTATTCTTACTGACTTAACTCCAGCTTCTTCTCCTCTGGTGGGCCAGACCCTGCAAGCTTACTATTTAGATTTAGGCGCATTATTACTGTACTTTGAATTAGTTTCAAGCTACAACTATTAGCCGCCTTCGTGACCGCTCACTACACGACTCTAGGGCCCAATAACACGATATCTAGCTAAAGAGCTCATACCACATCTTCCCCAATAGTTGAGTTTTTTACGGATTCTATTATATGATATTTCACCCTACGCAGGAAGTTAAAGCAAGGGAATCAGTTCTACGTAGTTAGTATGATTGGTAAGTTACACGGAAGAAAGATAAGAGTGAGAAGGAAGAGAAAGCACTATCTTGGCGCTTTCCCGTTCTTCAAAGAAGGATTCCCATTTCTATTGAGTTTTTGAAAGCCCATAAAGCATCTGTAAGGGACGCTGCAAAGAAGCCAGCTAAGCAAGGACCAAAGTCCCACAGATGATCTTCCTAAAGCCATTTACCCTCCCCGGTTAATCACTTCTGAAAGCCATGGAAAGGGGGGGATGGAAACTTCGAAATAGAGTTAGACGCCCCGTGCTTTCCTACATTAGCTTCTCCTCTTTCTAATACAGTGCGGGATTGAGGAAGTTGACTTTATCTATTGACAATGCGCCCTATCCAATAAGTTCACATAGAATAGAGAGGCGCTAAGATTGATAAAACGCCCAATGAAGTCTACTTTTGAAGTGAAAGGGGAAATCTCATTTTCATGCTTTTTACGGTAGTTTTCCCCTGCTTCCTCTATGAAGCTAGCCCGGGATGAATGACTATAAATTACATAGAATAGAATCCAATCAGATCCTTAATCGGGGAACTTAAAGAGCTAATTAAAGTCAGTATTTATGAATCTCTTTACCGGGGTGCTTTCCCTTCCTTATGATGAGAAGGTAGGCGGAGAAGTTTAATGCAGCAAGTCATAATACGTTCCTGACCGCTCACTTCAATACTAGAACTGGAAACCTGAGTCTTAATAAGGAAGAAGGCGGATTGCCTGCTAGCTTCCTAGTGTTATTTTCGTTCCAACCCTGGTTAAAACTACATATAAAGAGTTAACTCCGGACTGGCGGTGTAACTAAATATCATAGGAAGAGACATCAATTCCTCTCCTTCCGCGGGATATGAGGAATTTCTGCACACTAAAATCTACGGGGAACTCAAGAGAGATCCTGATCTTTTGCCCTTAGGCCCTTAATTGGGAGCTTTTACTCATCAGTATGGTTCCCGGTGCAGAATATAGGGGAAATGGCTTTCTCTGTCTGCTCTTGCTACTCTGTAACTTAAGCCTACTTACCATTACCACGACAAGTTTGTCTGGGGTATCAACAAGGCAAGTAGAGCTCTTTTAGCTCGGAATTCGAAAGTATAGCTTTCTCAATCTGAAGTCAGGGGATAGCCCACCAGGGGAAAGTTGGTAAAGACGATAAGACAGACAGCCCCATAATTCGAATTGCTACTTCAGCAGTGTGAATTAACACTAGAATGACTCGGGCTTCTCTTATCTCAGTAAGTTACCTGGGAAGATCCATAGGACCGGTTAGGCGAACGTAAGCTAAACCAATCTCATTATATTCAATTTTAAAAGTCGTCCAAGGGACAGGATCCCAGGCTTTTGAAATTGTTTTGTTATTTGGTCCGTGTGAGAAGAAATAAAAAGAAATAAAGAAGGATGCCTAGTTGCGCATCTAGTAGCAAGGGGGTGTGAAACGAGGAATACAAAGACGAGCTAAGATGTAAAGTAGTAGAATGGAAAAAGATGGTAGCCCACCCAGGACAGCACATAGAGTAAGGTTGGCTCTATGCGAGAGAGAAAAGCTTAATAGGGAAAGGGTTAACAAGCAATGGAAGCAATCGAAAAAAAGGGAGAGAGTATAGAGGAAATCGGCCGGGGAATCCTTGGGAAATCGTAGTAAAAACGTCGATTCCACCTTGTCCCGTAAACTATCCGAGTAGTTCTTTATTCATCCAGTGGAAAAAGTATAAGTAATGGGCCAGGCCTGGGCTGGAGGGAGTGGTCAGTTGATTATGGAGTTTACCTCACTCAGTGTGTCTAGTTCCGAATCAAGCTTACCCGAACGTAGTTAAAAATCCATCCATTGGAAAACAAATGACGGAACCAACTGCTTCATTTTGATAAAGAAGATAGAATAGGAAACGGGACCTTTAGAGCTAGGTAGCAAGCATCCATCACCTAGAAAGCAGACAAAAGGCGAGCAGTTTCATCCGTTTATCCAGCTTATCCAATACCTCGCTCAGTCACCCTTGCTTAGCCGCATCCGACGAGTTCACGATAGAGTCACAGGTCTTCCTACCCTATAGGGGTTAGGACTAGTTCTTTCCACGAAAAGGATTTAGCTCTCGCTAAACGGATCAAAGGCTTTCGTTTTAATAGTAATAGAAGGTCCATTCGGCGGCTAGAATTCCTAGTTATAATAAGAAAGTGGACTAAAGGAATGCAGTTAAAGTGAATAAGTACGAGTAAAGTTTTCTTTTCGTATGAAGTCACTCGACTCTTTGGTACTTGGTAGTACATTCCTTTAAGGAGAGTAGGGTTGTAATGTAAGATAGGAGTTTGATAGCGCGTAATCGCACAACTGCTGTACTAATTCTTCGATCTTTTCAAACCTTCCCTTATCAACGAAAAGGCATTAATTAGTCAACTCAGGTACACACCGATAAAGACCAGGGGAAAGATCATGGAAGGGAAGCTCGGAAGCTCATAGAGGTTTTTTTTCTTTTTCATACAACCTATTAAAGCCAAAGCGACGTACCACGTACCTATCGAATTCCACGACTTCGAAGACTTCCGGGCTTCCCTTAGGGGAATGAGGAACTGAACTCGCTGCCAACAAGAAAGAAATTCCTTGCTTCCGAGGAGCAGGTAAAAGAACTCAATAAAAGCTAGGGCTGCGGAAGAAGGTACGGCTAGGATTATTCGCTGACCGATAGGCTAAAAGGAAGGGAAAGATTGCCAAGATGATAGGATTGAGCTTATGTTTTAGAACCCTTCGTGACTCAATAAGGTGAGGAACTGCACCACCGGAAAAAGAAGAAGTCAATTGAACCTTAGACGAAAAGGCGATTCGGAAAGAGGATCGGGACTTCTTACGGGCTAGATAGAATAGACTAGACCCTGATATGATACGACTCAGCAATACGGCAATTCGCCTACAAGCGGAAAAAGAAGCCCCACATAGAATTAGAATAGAAGGACAGAAAGAAGGGGATTAAGGATTAAGGCAGTGAAGTTCGTATGCTAAGAGGGGAAATGCCTACATCTAGCACATGGAAGAGCGGATTCGCTTCCTATTTCTTCTTAGATGAGATGTCAGTTCCTTGAGTGCAGCCAAAAGAAGTGCTGTTGTAGCCCTTGTTGTCGGAATCACCTCTTTTCTAGAATCCACTATGGTGGCACTTTCGGAATAGAATGCTTGTTTGCAGGGAATGAATAACGGTGTCAAATACCATAGAAGGTGCGAGTTTTATGAGCGACTGAAAGGAGAGGAAGGAAAGGAAGCTGGCAATGAGATCAAGTTTAGATGCAGTGGGGTACGAACCAGTTGGAGTAGCAGTTGCTAATCTAGCTTTTTCAAAGTTAGCTCTTTTCTTTCCTCAAGTCCTAAGCTAAGGTCTAAGAGTGAAGTAGGCTAGGTAGATAGTATCTGTCTATAGGCCAGTCACTCTATCCCATTATTATTTTCTCCATATTCTATAGCTGGCAAGTTATAAAGCTGTTCAAAGGGGCAAGGCTTGATTGATCTCATTCAGAGCTTTCGGAGTATATCAAAAGCTATCCATATGGGATAAAAAGCACAAAAGCAGCAGATATTTAAACTAATAGAAAAGAAGGCCTCGAACCAGATTCTATTAGATCTTCGACCGTAATTCGCTAATCTCGATGAAAGAGCAGGTTACTACATAAGGCTGCTTTCCCCGCTCTGTCTTCTCTACGATTTACGGGTACTTACTCATGCACGGAATCAAACTTCAGGAGGTTGCCTGATGGGACGTCGGCCTTTGCTAAGGACTTTGCCTGGGTTGAACCCCTCTCTTCTAGTGTAGCTAGCCGCCCTTCCTCCAAGACTGGAATCAGGAATATCATTTCTGTACTATGCTGCCTTTGGCCCTGCGCCTGGTCTTTCTTCTTTATTGCCTTGGCCTTGTCTTTTCTCATGTATTCTATTCGCCAATTCTCTGTTCAATTACAATGAACTTCATGCCTTTCCTTTCTCTCTTGACTTGCTTACTTCTACTTCTAAAGTAAACCAGACTGAAGACAGTAGAGAAAGACTTTTTATTACGTTATCCAGAATGCGATGCCCCAAGGCAAGAAAGTAGCGATCGACTTTCAATCCTATGATTTTACTCGAATAGCTAATGTCAGATCTTCTTAAATTAAAAGAAGGTGCTTTCGGGCTTCATTGGTGGAAGCTGCTATGTTGAAGCATATCTTGGTTCTGGCTGCAATAAGTTGTCTTCCGTTATAAACCCAGAAAGAGCTTAGTTGGCCACTTTCCTTCTCATGCCGCTCATATCAATAAACTTTGTCTGTCAATGTATGAGTCTCAAGTGAGTGAAGTGCCTTACGGGTGTAGGGCACGAACGCTAACACACGGTAAATTGTAAGCCCCAACGACAAAGGAACGGGTTTTTTGGGGGGACTAGCATCTCTTAGTCTTAGTTAAGCAGCTCTTTCTGGCTTCGGTGAATCTCTCGTTTTGCTGTATTGGTCTTCTGGTAACGCTTGCTACGCTCATCTCTTGTTTGCTTTGTTAACGGTTACTGGATCTACAAAGTTAGAAAGAAGGTAGATACCTGAGCCCAGTCATGGGCGTCCTCTTTTGCGAGCTCTTTGCTGTTGTAGAGAACGTAAGTGGTGGAGAGGATGAAGTATCAATCAATGGAGGGCGATTCACTAAGAATATTAATACGCTTTAGTGGGAGGCGGAAGGCCGATCAGTCAGATCTCGCCATCCTTATTTTTCCATCCTCAGGAATGATTAATTAGCTTTTCCTGTGTTGGTTGAGGCTTAGTTCATAGTTTCATTTTCTCTTAGCTACGAATGACCGGAGCAAGCACTAACAAAACTAGAGTGGGTGACGAGAAAGGGTAAAAAAGACCTGGCTTCCTGCACCCGCCACTAAGAAAAGAACAAGGATTGACTCTTCACTGAAGAATTGCAACTGCAAAGCAAAGCAAGAAGCCACTCACGAAGGAGTGTGCGCTCTCCAATACGTAAGCTACCCTCATCTAACTTAGATTGGATGTCTTCATAGAGACGTTTTCAATGAAGCCCCAATCGGGAGAGCAAGCATCGAGAAGCATCTGGCGACATTTCCATGTGAAATATCATCAAAGGCATCGACCTCCATTTTCCACATAAAGGATCTTTCCGCTAAGAATGATAATCATGTTATATCTACGCCAATCAGGTGGTTTAGAACTAAATTCATATGGGTTCATCTTCCGCTTCTGGTAGAGAAGTTGAACAAATGGTCTCTGAGCTTTCGTCCCCGTATCCCATTCTTGGCCTTCAGCCGGCTTTGATCAACCCATATCTTCTTCCTTTCCTGGGGCTATCCCTCTACGCTAAGCTGGCAAAAGAGCATCAGTCGAATTGCGTAAGTGATCACTAAACCAAAGTCTACTCGTTATGGGCGAACGATAATAATCAAGAATCATTCCCTATCGGTAGTAGTATATGAGCACTATATCAATTGAGCATATTTCTATATCAATTCGTCTCATCTATGACGGTCTCTATTCTATGATTGAGAAAGCGACAGGCCCAATGAGCTCTCCTATAGTGCCTCGAAATGAGGCCGGAGAGCCGGTCAACCTGAGATCGCCTAAGATCGAGATAGAAATGGTGATTAGATGCAAACTTAGATTGAGAAAGTGTTCCGTAAGTGAAATCAATTGATTCGTCTTCCTGAATTGAGTGCGCGGGAAGAGAAAAACCTCAGATAGTTGCCATACTCGGGTACAAGTTCTACATGCTTGAACACCGAGGACGGCCACGTAACTGAGAGATTCGCGGATCGCGAGCCCGAATCTTCCGCCACTAAGTGACGGAATGATACGAGTTATCCCTGTTCTTACTATGGGTAATCCACCTTCCTAGCTTACTAAAATCTCTTATGATTTGCTTAGTTTGCCTAGCATTGACTTTTAAGGCAAACTAAGCAAATCATTTAAAAGCATCAAATCCTTCTCACAAAGAAGCACCACCTATAGGTATAGGTCCATCAAACTTTCGAGATGGCAGCTTCCGCCCTTCTTATGAACTTTGTTCATGTGAGAGGCGAAGGCAACTCTCAAGGTTGTTCGTGGGCCTCGTACGATAGCACGGGCCTGCTTTGTGCCGCTTGTACTCGAGACAGGAAAGGACGTTTGTTTTATCGTAGGTAACTACGTGAACCAGCGTCTTTGTATCCTATGCATCAGTGGTCTATCTCGATCTTACGTAGATCCTTATGGATAGTACGTCAGATCAGACTGCGCCACTGGATCGCTTACGAGGTGTCAAAGAGTCCGTGTTCTCGCCTGACCTGAGGTCAGCCATAGATAGGTGCTTGCTTCTGATGTCAGTGTCGAGCGCATGATTGTTCTCTTTGACCGGATCCTCCGTGGTTAATTCCGCATTGGGTACGAATATCTTTGACGTGGCATTCGTTAACAAACGAAGAGTCGTTTGCCTCGTCACTGGTTAGCTGCTAGGGTACTTTCCTCCTAGCCCTTGTTCGCCATATTACACCTCATTTGGTGTGGTATGCGGCAGAACAATGCCACTCCGGTGACAAGTTTACGAAGTATGCCATCCTCGGTGACGATATTGTCATCGCGGACACAGCTGTTGCCATGACATACTAAGCCTTTTTGGATAGGCTGGGAGTGTCTATATTACTTGAGAAGTCACTGACTTCTCAAGAGGGGGCGTGTAAATTCGCTAAGCGCTTCCTGGTGAAGAGGATGACAATTGATGTGTCACCTCTTTCGCTCCGGAAGATAGCTCAAGTCCGATCCCCGCTATCGTGAACTTTATGTTAGACACGATGTATCCTCTACGTATTTCTACGCAATTGAGGATTGCAGGTTTCGGATTGAAAGCGTGTTCTCGTCCCCTGCACTCGACTAAGCACGGTAAAAGGTGCCGTCGATTGCTGATTATGCGTTACTATGGTATGTTGCCATGTACCCTATGGCTCGCTGTGGCTACAGGCTTCGTCCCAACTTCTCAGGTGTTGGGAAAGGTGATTGATAGACTTCGTGAACGATTCGTTCCGAATGATCCTATCACTCCTCTGGATGCAGCTTTCCCATACCCCGGAGAGACTTCTTAGAATGGTCTCTGTACCAAGGGTGGATGAGGCAGTATCTGAAGTACCCGCACTGGTATTGTGCTGTCGCACTTGACCCTGCGGTTAGCTTGGAGGCTTTCATAGACCCTCCAGTTTATTGCCGAACATGGTACACTCCTAAAGTAGACAAGTCTACTTTTAGGTTTTGTGTCATGTTTCAGGTATATGACTGGGTGGTTGAATTGTCCAGGCTTGACCTTCCTTCATCCCTGGCCGAGTCTAGTGAATCTCCTTTGGTTGGGGTTGATCACATCTTAACAGATCATCAGACCCTTGTGGAACTAGCTGATGCTTCTGGTTATGCACTGGCTGTGATGCCATCAGTTAAAGGACTAGTTCCAGAGCACCAACCATCCCCACTTCATTGGAACTTACTGGGGTGCTGTGAGTACTGCTTTCTGTGCCGAAATTGTGGAATCTGCTGATGCATACTTGTTCGCCGGACCTATCTTCCTTCAATGATTACTGCTCTGTGGGGTATTCACATCTTCTCAAGAAAGACAAAGCGATCATTGTGAAGCCCGAACGAGTTGTGATTGGTAATGGCCCTGCATTTGGGTGTGTGCTGATGAGGGATTTCCTAGGGGCGCTAGCTAAGCGACTCAAGCATAACGAAACTTCTTACGAAAACTACCACAGGATATATGTTCCTGAAGGGCAACCATTGAAGGCTGCACCTAACCATTGAGGGTTAATGTTCTGTTTCAACATATACAAAAAATGCTGTCTAGTGAATCTGCTGTAATTGCTGAGACAGGGGATTCATGGTTTAACTGCCAGAAGCTGAAGCTGCCAAAGAGTTGTGGGTATGAGTTCCAAATGCAATATGGATCAATCAGATGGTCTGTTGGTGCAACACTTGGTTATGCACAGGCTGTTCCTGAGAAGCGAGTGATTGCTTGCATAGGCGATGGAAGTTTCCAGGTGAATGCTCGGGATGTATCCACAATGCTGCGATGTGGACAGAGGAATTGAAAATCCTGATAAACAATGGTGTATCCACCATGGAAGTTGAAATCCATGATGGGCCATACAATGTGATCAAGAACTGGAATTACACTGGGTTGGTTGACGCAATCCACAACGGGGAAGGCAAATGCTGGACTGCCAAGGTGTTCTGTGAAGAGAAGCTCATTGAAGCAATTGAAACTGCAACAGGACCTAAGAAGGACTGCTTATGCTTCATTGAGGTGATAGTTCACAAGGATGATACGAGCAAAGAGTTGCTTGAATGGGGCTCAAGGGTCTCTGCTGCTAATAGCCGTCCTCCCAATCCTCAGTAAACTTGCACCATTTAACCCACAACATGAAAAGCTTGTAGCTAGGCGGTAGTTCTTTTCACCGACGGAACAGGTATAGCGGAAGGGAGCGATGGAATTGAGGAAATTCAGCATCAGGATCGGTTGGATTGATTGGGATACGGGCTTTGCTACCGGGCAAGGAAGCCTTGCTTCAGCTTTCAAGCTTCACCTCCATTCTCACGAGTTGGATCCGAACCAAGACCTCTTGCTTGAGGATTAAGCTCACTCCCTTTTATTCTAATCCTGAGGGTTACTACTCTTCTTAGACAGCTACTTACTTAGGGCTTATTTAGTACTTTTATACACGCTTTATGGGTCTTTTCTAACGCTATTTCAATCTCTGTTTGGGTCGCCTTTGGGTCTAAGAACTGATGATTTGACCGGAGACACCGCTGTCTTAATTCTTTCACTAACAGATTCGCTTGGAGAAGAAGAAGGTAGCTATATTCTTACTCTGTTGTGACTAATATGGAAGGCACGCAATAAAAAGATCTTCGGCTTCAATACCCGAGACCTATGAAATACTAAGGGAAGTACATGGAGTTCACTCCACACTCTGGGATGCCATTCGGAAGAGACAAACGAAACATCTTCCTCAGAAACAACCGATTATACATCATAGCGATTTGGAAGTTCAATGTTGGGTAGAGGGCGCATGGAAAGTCCCAAACGAGACAGGTGTGGGCTAAACTATACATAGAAATGAGACTGTCGTCCGGTGTGCTGCAGCTTACAACCACGGCAAATACATTTATGGCAGAGGCTGCGGCATTACGACATGCTATACAAGGAGTACAAACGGGTTACCTACATCACAAAAGCATCCTCCTCCATTCAGATTGTCAAAACTTAGTAAGTTTTATTTACCATAAGAGCTACGAGAGAGATTGGCCCTAGCTGGAAGGCAAGTAATGGGATGGCTGGCTTCAGACAAGAGATGGGTCGTCTAAGTCCGAAGATGCAACCAATCGAAGTCAGATCCCGGTCTTGGCTTGGTACTTGTACTTACCGAAGGAAGACCTTTTTTCGCGCTCCGTTTGACAGAGGGCAGTTATATTTTTTTATATGCTGGGTTAGAACTTGGGGCATCTATTCTATATAGAATATGGTTTCTCCCCTCTTGATTCCATCAATTGAAACTTGCAATCCAGGATGAGCAAATGGAAAAGGCAATCTTCGTCTTAAGCTTGAGCAATGACTATATTTGAATTTGACCGTAAGCCGGATTAATCGTTCAGTTCATCGAGAAAGTTTCCAGATTGGAGGAGAGGCGGAGTAAGTAGAAGGTTCCGTCGACATGTCCTTGAACTCCCAAGCTTCTCAGAACATTTAAAATTGCTTCCATACCAATTAATTGTTCGCCTAATGAATTCAAGGAACTAGAGATTTTCTCTTGACATATGGCAGAGACAAAAGTGCCCCGATATTCTTCGATCAAGAGAAGAGATTAGAACTACTTAAGGGACAAGGCAGATTGTTTGGCAATAAAAAAAGTCAGATATTTCTTTATGACCGTCACTGGCTAAGAGACACTGCCCCACTTTTCGATCATAATTATGAAAATTCATGCTACTGAAATCACACCCGTCTGAACAAGCACACGTCAATGAGAAGGAAAGTAGGTCACGCGGTATGAACGGAGCTAGGGAAAGAATATTTCATCGGCTCTGGGTTGATAAGGTAGACCTTCCTTTTGGCCATCCTTTTCCCTGATTTCAAGAAATCATTCCACACAGAATTGAAAAGAGAAAAAAGCACTCGGAATCGGAATAAAAAGAGCTGAAAAAATATGAGGAAATCGAGAAAAAGGGAAGTCACGAATTCTTTCACTCGGCAATCCGTAACGTCAATGCCCATTTTCTACAGCCTCCTTGCTTTCATTCCCAGCATGCCTGCTCGTTCACTTCAATCAGCCTATTCTCATGCTTCTGGCACTTCTCATTTCCAAGCACTCGAAGTTACTCTTATCGCTTCACTACAGCACCAGGTCAATGAGATCTTCTTTGGGTGTCCTCTTAAAGAAAACCTCTTTTTAACTATTCACCGGTATTATTTTATTTACTTGGGCTTTTCTTCCAAAGAGCGGTAAAAGGAAAGTAAAGTGTTCCGCTTCCTCATTAGTGTAGTTGAGTTCAGGCTTTCCCCGTCCTGAGTTTGATTGAGCGGCTAACTTCTCTTTCTCGGGTAAAGCCCTTCCTTACAAAGAGCGGGGCTCAACTCATTCTATTACCACGGCCTAGAGGAAAGAGAAGCAATCGAATCTAATACGCATAGCTGCTACTATATAAGCTATTTCAGCCCTCTTCTCGCTAACTGATGAGGCACAGGTTGATCTAATGGATGACGAGAGATTCTTTTAGTGGTCCTTGAGGGAAGTCTAGTATGATTTTGTTACATGTCCGTCCGGAATTAGTCTTTCTGACTTCTATTGAATTAGTCGAAAACCAACTTGGATGGGCTTCTTAAGCATTACTCTATCAAGTCTAAATTCCTCTCCTTTCAGTCGAGCTCAAACACCTTAGGCTGAAAGCATTACTTAAGAGAATGAATCTGACTGGCTAGCGGCTCAATCTCCTCCGGTCGGCCTTGCAGGAATCCCAGAAGTCTGGGCTAATAGATATCAAGATAATGCTGGAAGGTCTGTATTAAGACCGGGCTATGCCTGGTGAGCCTACTGAGACACTCAGCAAGAAGGTAAACGCGATGGGAATCAAAGATAGATAACGCCGTTGAACTGCCTGCTAGCTTCCTATTTATATAGTGTGTCCAGGGGATCTCATTGCGTAATTAGAAAGAATCTCAATCAAAATCCAGGGTCTTACCCTACACCCTTATATGAAGTTAGAAAGAATCTATTACGTACTTTTTCGAGCTTCCTATTTCGATTGTTGTTGCCAGCCGGGTTCGCACTAAAGGAAACAAGTCATAATACGTTCGTGCCTAGGTCCTCTATAAGCAATTTCTGCCTCTTCTATTTCCTGTTAAAGACCTCCTACTTAGTCTGTACACAGAGAAGAGGATGCTTGCCGTTGGAGATTAATGATACCAGCCCTAGCCTGTTTAAGGGCTGCTGACGCAAAGGCGGAGTAAAGATGCGTAGTTGACTTTGTCATGTCCCACTTGAACTCCAAGAATTGGAGACAAGAGTTACACATCCTTCGAGTTAGAAGGCGCAGTAGCCAGGAGCATTGACCGCTTCTATTGGAGTAGGCTAAGACTGTCGAAATGCCTGGGATTTCGAAGTATGAATCTAACTCCTTTTTAAGGCTCAGAATGCCTTAACAGCAGGAATAAAGCTACTCTAAAGGCTAAAGAGCTCAAAGTCCGAAGCAGGAGCGCTTGTCATTCGATTTACCACTGCGGCCCGAGACGGCAGCGTAGTGCTTAGTGCGTTCGTGTAGTTGCTAGACGAAGTTGCAGCAGCCTTGGATGGCTGAAAATGAAGAATCTCCGAAGGAGAAAATGCTTTACGCTGCTATGAGGTCGTAGAGCAGTGAGAAGTATCTGAATTAACGGATGCTCGCAGGGATTCTCTTCCTTATCCTTGGCTCTAACACTAAATGATTCTTATCCTAAGCCCAGATCTTCCGGAAAGGTTGATTGCTCATTGCTGGAGTGGAGTATAGAATGCTTTAGCGGCTAACTGCTTACTGCTTAATAGGCTTTTCAAGCCTCTTTTCTAGTCCAGTATCTGATCTTACTAAAACCCGGGAGGAAGTCGAGGCAAGGAAGTCTTAAAGCTAAGATATAAGGAAAGCATGGAATCAGACTTCCTGGGCCTACACCCAGCTATTCCAGTAGATTCACCGGGGAAACATACTATAGAAAGAAAGTCTATCTACTTCAGAGTCAATGCCGGAAATCAGTCTTTTTGAGTGAACAGATTTAGAAATCGAGAAAGGAAAGAATAAAGAAAGAAAACTTCAGCCTTTCTATGGCTTACGGGTTCAACTGCAAGTCCGCTCCTTCGAGTACGAAATGCTATTGTCTCCTGTTTCCGATTTCGTAGTTCCGTGGGGAAGAGACGCAGACTCTTTAGAAAGTTTTATAGGGCTCAGTAGAATGCTTTCATTACTCCACTAAATCATAATCTACAGCAATCTCATCATATGATCTTTCCGGCCTTTGCCTCGTTAGGCTATTCTACGACTAATCTACCAAGTTAATCTCCAAAAATGGTCTTTCACGCTAAAATCTATAAATAAATCCCGCGTTTCTGACTTTGCAGAGAATCAAGCAACATAGTTGCAACGAGGGACGGAAGGACTTCTTATAAGGTTGTTTACGGGTCTACCGGTTCACGTAGTAATGTTCCTGTCTTCAGCTCATTCGTAGTGAAGTGACTCGGTTACGCAAGGAGATCCTCTGTAACTTAATAAGACTAAACTTCTAACCTTACTATACGCATCCAAGCCTACTTCCACGTAAGGGCAATACCATTAGAATGCCATTCCCAGCATTTCCTCCCATAGCAGTTGAAGCTGGGAAATGCACAAAAAGTGAAAGCCGAAAACATTGGAACTGATTCCCAGCCTTATTATATGTAATTTCTTGATTGCATACCTTCGCTGAAGCTGGGGCGGAATCCTATTCAATGGCTGTGCCTATAGTTGCTAAAGTAGCTTTTTCTATTCAAGCGCAACTTCCTTGATAAGAGTTACGAGTGAACTGAATAGGCAGGATTAAACACACTAAATACTACGCGACTTTTAAAGCTACTAAGAAGTGTCTTTTTACCAGAGCAGTCTTTCTATCCCAGCCCTTAGCAGGCTAGCGGGGTACCACAGGAAAGAGTGCAGCTACTAAGCTACAACTCCGTTATCCTTCGTGCCCCGGGCCTCCTCTAGAAGATAAAGAAGAGTGACTGGTCCTCATCCCAGTGATGAAATTACTACTCCCGGATCTTTCCCTCTCAGTTCTACCTTACAGAGGAAATAGAAGATGTTTTCCAAGAGTTCTAAAAAGAACCACTTCCATGCTATCGCACAGAAGGTCGTACGCCACCTCGATGTCTATAGTCAAAAACTCACGTTTACAACCTCATGTGACTGATTACACCTCAGAAAAGAAGGGTGTCGTAGTTAGCACTTTTTCATTCCTAAGGCTGCCAACAGCCAAAGAAAGACTAATTCATTAAGGAAAGATAGAAGGGAAAGCATGAATTCTTTGAATCTTCTTGGTCACGAAGGCTAATAAGAGAAGTAATATATAGGAATCGAATTCCATCAGTTCAGTTCTAAATCTCAGTTGCAGAATCAGAAGTAAGGTAAGCTGAAGTTTGTGCAACTGCAGGCTCGGCAGAGAAAGAAGACTTTGATTCCGTAAGTCCTAGCTTTGGGAGAGGTACGCTTGAAAACCTATCCCTGTCGGGTTCGCTTTACATTCTGTCTGTGCGCTAAGCTCAGTCTTGCTGCTTGCTTCTTTTCCTACTGCTAATGTTTCATTTCCTGATTAAGGGCTGCCTTTTCTAGACCTCATTAGGGGAGGGATGGATACGGAGTGACAGCTGCTACAGCTAAATAGTAAATATCAGGGGTTGATTTAGCTCTCCCGATTTCATACCTTCCTCTGCGAGAAATAACGTAGATGGAGAGCGAAGCGAGAGCTTACTAGTAGCTGATAGTCCGAGGAGGGAATTAAGGGGTCACAAACGGAAGCAATATAAATTCTTAATGTTGCCCTAGGCATTACTACTAATGGGCTTTACTCAAGCTATAGGATTTCAGTCTTTAGTTACACTGAAAAGTAAGGAAACAGAAGAGAAGGAATATTAAGTCTTAACTAAGCTCTCAAACCTCTCACAGCAACTGCAGGCTCCGCTTACCTTTATTCTGATTCTTCTTTGTCTCCATCTTTGGAAGTCCTCTAAGTGGGTGATCATGCGTCTTTCCCTTGAAGTTGGTGTAATAGCATAGCTGAATGCTCTCCGTTCGCATTCCTTCTATCAGGCCAAGCCTAACAAGCCTTGGAAGTCGGCTAAGGCGCAATGCTCCCTATTCCGTGCTAGCTTTTGGGTCTGCTAGCGCTTCGATGCTTTCGATTCTTCTGTCCTAGGCTATTTCGTACGTGTAAGCTTTCGAAGTCGTATATCGAATGAGTGGATATCCGGATGTGGGACCATTCCCGATCGTCTTATTGGTATTGTGGTAAGAATTCGATTGATTTGGTCTCTATCTTTCGATCTTTGTCTTGCTTGTAGCGAGGCGAGGATAAGAGTTGTAGAAGCATTGGCTTTTGCTTCTTTATTCTTTACCGCGTTGGCTTTCCATTAAATTTAAATGGATCAAAAGACTTAAAAAAGGCCGGAAAGTCTCATTCGACTGCTGCTTACAGGTAAATAGAGGTGGGATCTCAATTCCTCCTTTCCTTTTGACATGCCTTAGGAAAGCAAGAAAAGTCAATAGCGTTAGCACAAACGCTAGAATGCCCCTTTCGCTAACGGACGCGCAGGTATAAAAGAGCTTGTTAGAAGCTTTGGTTCGGGTTCAGCTATTTCACTGCCTTTCTCAGGCCATAGGGGGAGGGTATAGTTTGATTTATCTGAAGGAAGGGGATAGTCTATTTCAAACCTTAGCCCATAAGCTAATTCCATCCTCGGACTATTAGTAGGGAATATTTTTCTTGATTTCCTTCTGCTGCGCCTATCGGTACAGCATATTCTAACCTCAGCCTCTGGGTCGAAAAGCAGGAATTTGAATTACCGGTAAAGAAGAAGGCCTTTTGTCCCGAAGGCATTCTGTAAGCTTTTTACAGCTCTTTGGAATATAGTTCGTGCCCAATAAGTGAGCAAGGAGCTTTTTTCCCTCCTCTCGCTTCTCTTTTTACAATTGCCTGAAAAGTGGATTTAGACCTTCTCGCTTTGCTCGAGCAACTACGTTCCTTGAAGGCAATCTCTTTCAAGTCTGACCTCGGGGACTGCTACCTTTAAGACAGCAACTAATAGACTGACTTTGATGTCAGGTAATGGAATGATTGAGCTCTTTCATTACTCGACCTAAAACCTCTCCTTGTCTTTCTCTCTCCTACGTTCCTTAGCCCCGAAAGCCGTAAGAGGTTCTGATAAAGTCAGAGTGAATGAAGGTCCAAGGCCTTTTTGATTGATCAGTTCCTAGAAAAGGGGATCAATTGCTTGCTTGTTAGAAGCGAGAGGAACTAAATGTTCCTGTCCTGTTAAAGGTACGTGTAGTGACTCGACCGATAGATCTGGTAAAAAATAGAATACAATACGCGCAGGTTTGAAGACGCTCGAGCGATAGCGAGAGGAAGCGAAGACTGAAAGGATAGGATTGAGCTAAGGCCCGATAGACTTGAATGTAAAGCTAAAGCGCTAACGAGCAAGCAAGTAAACTAAACTTCCAAAGCTAAAGCTCAATCAATTTCTTACTAAGCTAATTCTAACCTTTGTCTTGACTCCCACATCAAAATCAAATGCTTAGCCTTCTAACTGAATGTCTTCTGATTCTGATTCTGCAACTGAAATTCCATTCCTCCTTTGTGCCTTTCCTGCCCTTGCCAAAGGTGGCCACTCGAGTGATTTCATACCAGCGCTAACTGACTTCAATCTTCCTGTCTTCCCTCTACAGTAGAAAGAATATAGCTTGAGTGAAGGGACAAGTTCCTTACAGACAGTTCAGTAATCAGATAAATTCTAATATTTGCTCTCGCTGCTTCACTCCTGCGCGAGGTAGGAAGTGACTCATAGCTTGGGGAAGCTAAGCATATAAATACGTTTACGCTAAGGAGAGGGCTTAACGCTCCTCTCTGGCCGGTGCTTCTTTCTTTTTCTGCCTTACCCTTCTTTTTCTTTCTTCCTCTTCCTGCTGAGCCAATGAGCTAAGCTCCATCCAATCAGGCATGAAAGAAAGCGCGAGTTCAAGAATTCAACCGCTTTTACCCTTTTTTGATCTTAGATTAATAACCCGTTGAAGCACAGGAGCTCAATTAATTGGTGCAGGTGCTTGGCTATCGAATCAGCAGCTAAGGTAGCAGACTGATTTGACTTGATGACCTGGTATGATCATGAACTAGAATGTTCTATTGAATGAGATATAGCCGTAGATCTCCCAGTGCCCACTCTTCGATCTCCCATCGCATCGGTTCCTGAATATCGACTTACTCTTGCCCGCCCTTGATAGACTAAAGGCTGAAGACCGAGTAAAAGGGCTGGCTGGAAAGGCAAAATAGCATAAAAGAGTTTAGCGTAAGAGAAGAAAAGCTGCTGTTAGCAGGGAGAGGGTGGATAAGTTTCTAGTTCATGGATTGATCGAGTTTCGTTCTTATCTCGATTGGCTTGGTGTTCAGTGTACTAAGGTACAAGATCGAAAAAAATGCCGATTCAGGATACAGAATTTTTTCGAGAAAAGGTCCAATTCTTCAATATCATGATTGGGTCGACCAGGCCAGATCATGAGTGAATAGAAAATCGAAAACGTATGAGGACTAAGAATTTTAGCAGCTTCTCTATTATTGTAGTCTGTCATACGATACAAAAAAGAAGTCTAACTTTATCGTATGACGCTCTAAGAAAGCACTTGCCAAATTTTGTACGTAGGGTTCTTTTATCTTTGTGTCTGAGGATTTGCCTTCTAGGGGTCTGCTGTGTGATCGCCCTTTTCTTTGATTGTATGGGCCTTTTTCAGGTCCTCTTTTTTAAGGTGGGGGTCGCTCTGGGGGGTCGAGCCCTCGCCAGTGCTTTATTTAAAATGGGCCTACCGGGGGGACTTGCCTTGGCCATTGGTTTTGGGGCAAGGGTCCTCATTACCGAGGGAGCATCGGAAATAGTGGGTCCTCTTCGCATGATGCCCACAGGGTCGGATTCAGGGGGTAAGGAACCTACCATTTTGGAGGGGATACCCGTCCCTATGGATAGGATCGAGGAGGCACTCTCCTCCCCCTTTTATTGTAGTGGGGTCATACACATTCCCGGAGAAATTGAGGACCCACTTACCCTATATAGATTGAGTAAGTTGAATGGGCTCCTCCTTTTTCTCAAAGATAACGTCTTCCACGAAATACGCCCCGACTACACTCAGGGTCTCCAACGAGAATTAGACCAAACCCAAGCAGCCGCACTTCCGGCTAAGCTGGAAGAGATCCGGCTTAGGGAGCTCGCTAGGTTTAACATACCCTATCCGTTGTTTCGTTAGGAAAACTAGTAGATCCATCAGGATGAGAGAGACAAGACTAAAGCGTTCACTAGATGTTCAATCGATCATGATAGATTTTCTCACATTACGGGCTAAGGTCAGAATGCGTCTGTAGCCGTTGCAGTAAACAAACGGAGGTAGGAGGAGGACCCAGACAGAAAATTGAAATAAGAAGAAGTTAATACGTAGGTACGCAAGTCACTCATCTTAATGCTATTAGGGCATACAGCTTTGTCAAAAGGGTAGCGGAAACGTTACCTCGCTTGATAGCCCGTTATACCCCTGGCTCTCACGTATTCCCAACTCTCCCTACTTATCACAGCAGTTAGAAGAAGAAGGGGTTAAATAGGCAAGGTAGAGTTGTACAAGAAGAAGAAGGGGTTAAATAGGCAACAAGAAGAGGTAGAATGAAAGATTTGCCAGGTGTGAAATCCCATCGTATTCGAGTTGTTGGTCAGAGGGTGGAAAAGGGTGGTAAGGGGGAGGGAGGCGCCCCTTGCTGTAGAAGAAAATCGACGAACGAAGATAGTCGACTGTAAGGAGAGGAGCGAGTGCTTGTTTAAAACGTACTAACTGAGAGATTCATCTATCCTGACTTACTAATGGAAGCACAGGACCGACTCTTAGTATAAAGCATGGCGCCTTTGTCCTCTAACAAACAGAAAGAGGAAAGCCCTGAAAGGCATATTCTTAGAAAGAAAGAAGGATTACTGGCCTACTGCTGCCCTACCACTAGCTTAAGACTAGCAGCACGGGCTTACCTATTAATCGCAGACCCCCTTCCTTACTTGCTTACTTCCTTGCTTGCCCGGAGAGAAAGAATCTTAGAAGTAAAGAATGGATCCCTCCCCTACCCTATCTACTTAGTATAAGGAAGGTAAAGACTTACTAAAAGACCAAAGCTTTTTTCACACAGGAAAGGGCACTCCCCGTTTCTTCTCAATTGATTCTAGCTTCCCCCCGCTTGCATGATTGATTGACTGTGGCACCGCACCCCTAACGGGGAAGGACTAAAGAGAAAGGCTTCTGTTCACATCTTAGTCTTCTTTGCTTGTCTGGGCTTGTCTCCTACTTTGCCTTTGCCCTTCCGTTCGCTAGCTGACTTGCCAACCCCCCTAGCTTTCTTGCGCACCTTTCCCTTCCTTCCATGCGTGCGAGGTGGGCTCCTAAATAAAGGTGCTTCTCTCCCTGTAACCAGGGCATGCGAGCCCCGGAGTTCGATCCCGGGCAACCAAGCCTCGGGACAACTAGCTTTGGTTATGCCGGCAAGCTAACGTGTAAGCGACCATAGGTTCCCGAATAGTCAACTATTTATCATGCCAATCCTTTCAAACTTCTGCCTTTCCTGCACCGACCTAGGGCGCTTCCTCTTCATCTACCGCTATTCTATTGGAAATGTTTCTGTTCTCATACGACTTTGAGTCTTGGGAACTTACCCAATGACTTGGGGTATGGGACAAAGCACAATGGGTCAGGAGGCAAGGAAATGCGAGACAGGGATTGAATGCCGAAGGCACGCTTAAGACTCCTTTCAGTGGCCAGGCTCGAAACTGACAGTTCTAAGGCGCCCCTTTCCTTTAAAAATGGTTTTTGTCTCAAAAAAGCTTCTTCGGTATTGGTGTGGACTGATCATCCGCTTTGCCAACACCCTCTTTGCTTTAATATACAATTGATTCTTTGAGATCGGACTCTCCTATGGGTTACCGGTTCTAAAAGAGCGAAAAGCCAACTCATCCGCCGCCGAATCCCGTATGGATAGCTACTCCGACCTAAGATCCGTTCTTGCTGATCGTCTCACAGAAGCATTCCGCTTTGGCTTTGGAGCAAGTGACGTGAGCTATGTTTACCATGAGGGTAAGTCCGCTAGCGGGGCAAAGGAAGGCTAAAAAGCGCTTCTAGACTATAATGAAAGAAAGAAGGTTCTAGTATAGAATTCGCTCTGTGATATCCCAACGGGAAGTTAAGAGGGAAGCTTCTCGGTAAGAAAGAGATATGAGGATATCAGACAGCAGTGAACCAGACTAGTATATGGGTGTCAGTGAGCCAAGGATGCGGTGTAGGTTGATTCCTTCCCTAGGTCAGTCCGCCCAGGTTGGAAGTAACAGGGAAGATAGGACCAGGAGCACTTCGAAGCTTATTGGGCCTCCTCTTGGTTGCTAGCTCCATTCGATCGATCGCTGGAGTTCGGAATAGATTAGTTGGGAATTGGATGCTCTGCAGTGAAGGGCCCAGCTGCTAAAGCAGTTGATCCACTCGAAAGGGCGGGAAAGAGAAAGAGATGCGGATGCGGAGTCTGATGCCTCTCATATGATTGCTGGCCTCCTGTCGTAGTACCGAGCCTGCCGAAACTCGTCTTTTCATGCCCGCCTTCAAGAGCCTTTTTTATCCCGGAGATATGAAACTCAGAGCCCTTACCCCGCGATGAGAAGGTAGATATGGAACCCAGTCTTTACCCCTGATCTACGACCACCCTGCCTCTGACAGTACGGAGCATAATTTAGAATTTATTTTCCGTTATCCGCACTGCTATCAGCCCAGGACCCACTCCGATCTTACAATCTCCACATCTCCTCAAGAACGGAATTCCAGACCAGCACGACCTACGAGTGGGTTGAGTTGATTTCTCTTCGCTTCTGACTCTTTCAGAACTGGGGAAAAGAATGAGTTCAAGATTCTTGCCCATCCGCTGACTGAGAAAAACCTCGTTCGTATCTTTCTTTTCTGGGCATTATAGACTCTCTACTGCTATTATGTATGATCTCTAATAATCTGAGTCTTCTCGTCCTATTCCTATCGTCTAGGCATTCTAGACAAACTCTTGAATGAAATATGTGAAACTGGTGTACGCCCGCTAAGAAAGAAAGTACAGAGAAGGGACCCCGAGCTAAGGTTATTGAATGTTAGAATAGATTCCCGGTTGGGGGCGTCACCTGCTTCAGCTAAATAAGGTATCTAATATCGACAACGGGCATTGAAGTGATAGCCTATTTTTTCTGCGCCAGAAGATTAAGAAAAAGCAGCCATTTATGCAACCCCAACCATTCCTACGACAGGTTTTAGCCATTATAGGAGCAGGAGAACGCCCATATGCATAAGTGCCTTTTTCTTTCTTTTTCTTTTGTGATGAAAGATCCCTTTGCTAACCTAAAACAAAGAAAAGAGTCACGTATGAATCCTCAATTAAATAGAAGAAGTCAATGGGTCATTACCTTCTTAGTGTCAAATTCATGAAATAGCTTACTAGAATTTCCCAGCCCTAGTTTACTTACCGGACTAAAAAGAGTTCCGTTCCTAGTCTAAGACGCGAAGGAACGAACATTTGAAAGAGATGGTGACAAACAAGGAAATCGGCGCATTTGGCTCTACCTCTCACGCCAAACCATCGTGGTTGGAACTTGTTTCAATGAAAAAAATTACCAGAATGACCAAAACATCTCTTCCTGAACAGGCCCAGAGGAAATACAATCGTTGAAGTCGTCCCCGGCAATCATCTTTGAAGTGACACAACAGACTATGACTAGACATCTCGAGGAATCCACGCTTCTCACATCTCGTAAACACGATCTTGGAAGCAAAGGCCAGGAGCAAAGGTATATACCCCTGGTTATTGATCAGGTAATAACCTGGGATAGAGAGATCCAGTAGCTGTCCCGATAGCCCGCTAATGACAGACCTGAAACTTAACTGATACGCAAAACTAAATGAAGCACAAAAGGCACTAAACTGCTTTGCTTGCATGGAAGGCAATTGCTTTAGATAATACTAATCCGGGGATTGGTTCCAGTAATGGCATAAACGTCCCGGAAAGATCTGATATGAAATCTGATCTGGATCTAACCAGTAACCTTGCATTCAAGCTGAATAAAGTCTGTCTAACTCCTTACATGCTTTTACACACGCACCGTGTACGAAAAGGTTCCTCTCGACTGTCAAGAAAGCCATTATCAGTACAGGAAGCAAAGAATGCCCAGATGACCTGATTGTACTAGCCTTATTCCATTCCAGTACTGTAATAAGCTAGCTACGCCACTCGTTCAAAATGTCTGAACATTGGCTAAGGAGGTTCTAGTCATGAATGCTGACAGAGAGAATGGACTTGATTCACCTTTGCCTATACCTGCATGTAGCGGGAATGTAAGACGCCAGTCCCCCTGCTAAAGTACCCTTTAGGTGCGATTCAATCAATAGCTAGCTTCCAGCTAGTTCTCAATCCAGTTGGGAGATTAGGAATTAGGAAAAAAGTGGGCTCTATTACTTATGGGGTACCCTCTTTCCGGTCAGATAGTCTTTCATATCACAGTGGGTGGGGACAGTTTTCTTCGTTATCACGCTTGTTGTCTGTGCCTACGTCCCTTCTATTCTACCCTATCCCTATCTTTATAGTTGCTTCGCTCCTGTACTGGATTATCCCTGAAAGTGAATGTTCCAGTGAAAGCAGAATCCCAATATGCGTGAGTTAGAGAAGGAAGTGTCAGTTTTGACAGTCTCAATCCCTCAGTATCCATGATAGGGTTTAGTGTAAGCAGCCATCTTTGTTGCCATTCCCAGCTATTGACTCTAATAAGACTAATAGCCGTACCGCAGAAAGAAGGTCAACCTGACCCCAGGTAATCACAGCTTTCTTCCCCTCAGGTCAAAGAGTAAGAACTCGCTTTCGAGCTAACCAACCATGGAGCTACCTGCCAACAAGAGTTCTCATTCACGGCTAACTAAGCATTCGTTCGGAGTTGACAAGCCAAGGTGCGCAGCGGAAAGCAGCTCTAGCTCTATAGACATTTCATAATGCCCTTTCTAAAGCTAAAGCGAACGAATGGAACTAAACTACTAGCAATCTATGGGAATGATGAAAGAAGAAGAAATCCTCTCAGCGGCACTCTGCTCATGGTTTTGTTTTAAGGAAGTTGAATGTGAACAAGAAATAAGCAGTCTTAGCTGCAGTTTTTCGGAGTAAGCGCTTACGGTCTTGTCGGCCTTTCAACTGCTGAGTGGCTGACAAGCTCCTTTAACCTATTGAATTGCCCTCCTAGAGCTTTCACTATAGCACGATTGAGACGTAGGTAAGTAAGGGTAAAGCTCAAGCATTTCTCCTTCTCCCTTTTCATAAATCATAAAGTAAATAAACTCGGATTGGTCTTCATTGCGCACTATCTCATCTTTGGCTTGAAGTGAGTGTATCACCTCTGCTTGTTGAATCCTAAAGAGCTAACCGAAGGGCTATTGGCGGAAGCTGGAAGCTCAAAGCTACTTCAAAACTAGTCTCTGTATTGCAAACCGGGAAGAAAAGGCTCCTTTCTCTTCTGCCGCTTTGATCTTTTGTGCTGTTTCCGGTGTTGATGACAATTCAAACTTGCCTAATCTATCCGGGTAAGATCGATTAATATTCCTGTCGGAAAGGCTGATTCACATCGGTCATTGGCTTTTCTTTCTTAGTGTGGCATGGATCTCACCTTTCTACTGGTGGTTTCGTAGATAGAGAATCAAATACATACACCTGTATGTATTTTTTACCCAGGGTCTCACGGATACCTCCCCATCAAGGGCTTACGTGGGAGCCAACCTGGAAGGCGGTCCCGAACATGTCAATGTTTTCTGCTTTATGTAGAGCATCTGGCTTGAGAAAGGACTTTGCTTCGGCTAAGTCCTGCTTCACATCTTTTCCTTTTGAATTGTCAGCCTTTCATCACATCATTTGATGACATTTGTACATTCTCGAGGAGAGCAGTGGTCTCAAGGAGTTCTCTGGCCATCTTTTACACGCTATGCTCTGGACACAACTAATAAGTTGATCTCAGGCTGGTGTTTAGATTGGTTTGAGCGCGCAGTAGGCCCCTTCTTTACCTTATCCCACTGTGGAGATGTGGAAGAGAAAAAGCCTTCGGCTCATGAAGGGGATTTCTTTCTGGATGCTACTGAATATAGCAGTCTTCTTGGATCTCTACAGTATATTACTATTACACGACCTGCGATTTCATATGCAGTGAATACTGTGTGTCAATTTATGAGTTCACCACCGACCACCCATCTTGTTGCTGTTAAGCGTATTTTACGGTATGTTGCTGGCACACTTCATCATGGTCTCCTTACTACTCCACTCCTTCATCTCATTTCACTCTTACTCCATATTCGGATGCAGATTGGGGGAGAAAGACTCTGATTAAGAAAGGGTCCCCCTCTGCCTACGGCCTGCCCGCTACTCGCCTGGCTGACTACGGCACTGGCTTCTTTCTTGTACGAGGACCCTTTACGCACGTTGGGCTGTTCACTTCATTGATTTGACTTCACTTTACTTAAGATTAAAGATAGGGGCCGGTCTCGTCATTCATGCAATTCCCCCGTCCATCGATCGATCACGCGAGCACCCAGTCAGCACATAGCGAACGAAAAAAGCGTTCATCCTGGCTCAAGGGGCATTGGTAGACTATCTTTCTAAGCTAAGATCGGGCGTGATTCCTTAGTTACCTAAGAGGAATAGTCCGCTCAGGGAGTTGATCTGCTCTTTTCTATGTTATTTCCCAGGAGAGTTAGCAAGATGATGCGTTTTAGCTAGGTTAGGGCTGTAATCCCTTCTAGCCAGTGGGGATGAGGGCGTATAACACAGATAGATCGATAATGCTTGCTTGAGCAATCCAAGTTTCCGGAATCATACGGACTTTCCTTGGAAAGCTTCTCAGTAGACTATGGGCCTGTAAAGACAAAGACTGCAAGGAATTCTCTCCTGGACTTCTTTTCAACTGCTTTTTCGCTCTATTATATGTTATTTTTTCCGTCGGGGGATTTCACGAACGGAATAAGACTTGTTGCCTTTTGTAACTAGAAAGCATGTAACTGCTAAGCCTACTGCGCTAGAATAACACACTAAGGAGATAGCCCAGGGTGAATAGGCAAAACCTTACCCTTAAAGAGGAGTGGCGAAGCCAGGAACGACAAATGAGTTGAAGCTTGAAACTCTTCTTGCTTACGTAATTTCATGAGTGAAGAAATCCATACTAGTAGAACTCCCGGTGCAGAATCTCAGGCTTTTGGCCCAACTAAAGGTCTGTCTCTGCTTGTAGCTTTCCTTGTTGCTGGCATTGAATCCAATGCTTTAGTAATTGAATCACCGGCAGGAATGCTAAAGTCTTCATAGTCGGGTTAAGTGTTAGCTGGAAGCTAGTCTATCTACTTTCCCGTGTAACACAATATCAAGAGTTTGCCTTCTTGCAGCTAGCTGCTCTTTCACAGGAAGGACGCATAACTCAACATAGAACAACTAGCTCGGGCTCTTCCTCTTTCCGGAACTTCTGTAACTGCTAAAGTTATTCTTAAGGGCAGGAACTCCCTCAAAGAAAGACAGCTACCTTTGACTCAGTCAGAGTCCCGGGGTTTCAGCAGATGAGAGGCGGCATTCCGAGCCTACAAAGAGAAAGATTCTGACGTTCTTCCGGGCTATTGGAATTGAATCAGTGGGCTAAGAGCTGAGTCCCTGGGACTTGGTAGTTTGTAGTTGCATTGCCTCCCTTGATAGTGGCAGTAAGGGATTACACCAAAATACAAATAGTAGGCATCTCAGCGCATAAATAGGACGTTCTTTTCTTCACCAGGCATTGGAGATCCGCGGTAACTCTATATCAAGACTTCTGGAACTCAATCTTCGTTCCTACTACAGGATTAGATGCTATTATCAGGCGGCTGCTACTAGGGGCTTAGGAATGATCATCGCCGGCATATGGGCCTAGCGGTTAAAGACTATTAGCAGTTAGCACCTGCTGACGAATTGGTAAAGACTGCACTCTCAAATAGATTCACCGCGGGAATTTGAATATCATATGAAGGCGTGGTATCAAAAGATAACTACTAATCTCCAACTGCATTTCTTACTTTACTGGCATTCAACTGCCTTTACTCCGCAGTAAGGACAACAACAGCAATAGAATTCTTTACGGACTGAGGTGTAACTCTAAATAGAAAGAGTTCCGCCTTCTGAGTTCTCAATGCTTAAGGCAGAGGTTTATCACGTAGTGTTTTTTAGTAGTTCCGGTTGTTCTAATTATACCTGATTCCGGAATTCGGGAATTCTTCCCTCTTTCCCGCTTATCAGTAGAAGGTTGAGGGCGCTATAAAAGACTTAGCAAGAGGAATAACTTCTTTCCGCCTTCGGATAAGAAGAAATTCTAAGGTGGCAGCTTTCATCAGTTAGTTCCCGGACTGCCTTCAAAGAGGAAGCTGGGTCGCGTAGTAAATTCATCCCACTGCTTTTGGAATAGAAGAGGCGCTAACTTAACCCGACTATGAACACTTTAGCATCTATAGCTTTTAACTCTCCATCTCCGCATTCTCAATCTAAGGAAGGAATGGCGCAATAGAAAGACTAACTTCGAACTTGGACCGTTAGGCCCTGGTGGTTAGATTCTCTCTTACCTACTGCCCTTGGTATACTACCGGGAAGAGCTGTTTTCACATTCCGCCGTTGGAAATAGAATGACTAGAGCTGCGACTTCCTCCGAAGGAGAAGAATCCATTAGAAGGAATGTCCCGCGAGGGAACACATTATAAAAGTCTATTTTAATCCCAGGGAACTACGCGAACCTAGACTTACTCCCTATCTTGCCGCTAAGATCAGGTACTAGAAAGCAGAGCTGGCATAGAATCACTGGGATATTGGCGGGGACTAGGAGCCTGAGAGGTCCAGAGGGGCAGACAGTAAGCCAAGGAAAGGAAGAACTGCTTTCGAACTTCCGACCAGAGATCTAAGGTTAGTTAGTTCTCTTTTCTCCGTCCGGTAATATAATTTCTTTACCGATAAGAGCTAGCTCAAGTAAGCGTAACGGCATAAGAGAGCAGGAAGAGCTTACTATCATAGCAGCACATACAGAGTGCCAGTTCCATTGAGTTCCCATAGCATAGCATGCTTCTTGTTCTATCGTTGAATTTCCTCGTTTAAAGATCTCGCGCAATCTAGGTTTGAGCTCTGATTTGATCTCGATGCCCGGTGGCAAAGGGAGCGAAGCGACAACCGCGACTATGTTCCTCGTGTGGAAGAAAGAAATGGGAAGTTCTGTAATTTCCCCCAATGGCTTGCGGAAGAGCTGTTCGTTACTATAGATGCATCTGATCTGAGCAGCGGACCATGATGCCGGGGATTTGTTCACAGCGGAAGAAGTTGGGACTACCTCAAATGGATCAGACAACTATGTTTAACACACCCAAATCGATCTTTTTAGCTGCTATATTCGATTCCTGTGTCTCTACTGATTGGAGTGCTCTGCCAAAGAAGTGGTTTGATCCAAAGTCGGCATGCAAAAATCTAAGGCTGTTGAGCTCTTTTTCCGAGGACGATCCCCTAATTGCTAGTACGAATCAAGGGCCAAAGTCCGAACTCATGATTGGACGGAAGCTGTTCGACTGAAAGGCTGATCTCCTGACTCGACTAAAAAAGAATGGAAGCACTCTGCCCCCAGCAAAGGACTTCTTTGGAGGAATAAAAACCTCAACTCGATCAAAGAACTGCGACCCACGCAAACAGCTTCCCAAACATAACTTCTACCAGTGGTACCAAAGCTCGCAACGGCCATCTGTCCGTTGCTGACTTTAAATCAAAGGAGAAGATATGCATTTCGCCAACCAAGCCCTCCAAAGGTTTTGTTTGATTAAACGTTCCATCGGTCGGTAATGAGCGTAAAACGTCCATTAACCAATCGTGGAAGGGTTTCACAGCCTTTGGTTGACCCAGTTGCCAATAGCGAAGATACGCCTCTTTCTTTCCTCCCCCTTCAACGGACTGACCTAGGCGGCCGGGAGGAGACGTGCCTGTGATCCCGATCTCACTAAGTAGCCTCTTCTTGTAATGGTACACCGAATAGGGTATACCAAGACGAGTAAACTCATCATTATTTGAGTCAAAGGCATACCTAATGAGATGGGGCCACAGTGCCCCTTGAAACACCGGATCTCCTAGACCAGTCTGACTCACCAATCGGTAGGCCTAGCCCTACAATGAAGCTATTCTCCAATTCATCTATCCGATCCCCTTTAAAAACTCAACTGCCTACTCAAGCGTCTTACCTTCCTCAACTCACTCACCTACATTGCCTAGATCTCTTGCTTGCCTGCTGGCTTGCTTAATGGCTTTCCTTATCTTATTGGGATTTCTTTCCTATTGCTTGTCTTCCTGGTCAATTAAGCCCTCTTTCTTCTGTCCTATCTAAGGAATTTCCCATCACGTCTAGGTCACCCCCGATATAAGACATTTCCATTAGATATTCTAGTTAGCCCGTCTTCGCCTCTAGGAGAACGGAAACTCCAACTCTCTCGGGATTACCCTTTTCTTTTCTTGCTGAAGACTTTGCGTACTAAGATGCAAGCTCGATTGGAATTAGGCTTTCACCCTCTAGGTTACCTTAACTGAACCCAATCCCATCCTTCTCGTTCGATCCGTGCTATTAACGAATTACCACTTTTTTTGTGGTTTCGATTCAAAATCAGTGGTTGAGATCCTCTAGCCTTCCACCCCTGACTCTGGAGCAGGAGCAGCGGATTCGCCTACTTCAAAGTCTTAAGTCAATCCGGATTGACTATATTTCCTTCAAGCAAGGCTGACTTCATTAGCTATATATAGGTAGACTTAACACAAACCCAATCGTACAAGCAAATAGATCAACATCAACGTTGAATAGTTGAATTCCATCTAGGGTTTACTGCAAACTTATTATATCTACCGGGGCAACAACCTCTTCCTTGAAGACCCTGTATTGCTTGTCTTTCTTCTCCTAGTTACTTCTTGGATTCGCCGCAAACAGATGACTAAAAGCGCTTACTAAGCACAGTCCCGGAAATTCCAATTCAATTAGCAGCGAATCTTGCACTTTCAGACCGGTCCTTTTAGCGCTTAGTTAGTCTAGTCTTTGAGCGAGATCCAATGACTCCGGTTCGTGATCTTCTATCTATAAGATAGACCAAAGTTGAATGCTGACTGACTGCGGAAGAAGCGGTTCTTTGCAAGAATGCCTTTCGGGATTCTAGGAAAATAAATAAGTGATGCTCCAAATCCGGGTAAGCCATTTGAATTATGGTTAGGTCGTGGTCTCCCTCTAGATCCTTATCTGCGTGGATATCTTATTGATATGTTACGCAAGGCATATAAGCCTAAAGATCTTGTTATTCCTCCGGAATCTTTGTATCCATCAGAGGTTTCGGCTTGGTTTACCGAGTATTCTTTGATGAGGGCTTGGATGGGACAATGGCTTGACTATGTCAGGTGGTACCATACGACTGCAAGCAGTCAGTAGGTAACTCTTCAAAAGTTCTTTGACGCTCCAGTTGTTGAAAGACACTGGAAAACTTCTCGTTCAGATCCACTGTTAGTTCGTTTTGGATTAATGTGGCGTCTGTACGATGAAGTAGGGCGTCAAGGTCTGGCTGTGAAGGGCATTGCTCTTCCTGGAGTATCACTAGTTCATTCTGTAGTGATACTTGCGAAGAAGGAATATCTAAATATCGGAGACTAGAGAGGTCTTTTTTGCTTGAATCTGGAATGGCGGGACTGATTGACCTATGTCACTTCCTTGCATCAACAGGAAAGTGCTAAGACCAGCCCCATTATTCTATCAAAGAGCCTAGCAACAACCTATGCGAATAAGGCGAAAACAGCTTCCTTCTCAAGCAGGGAAAACAAAGGCATTCGATGCATCTCTAGGGTTCGAACTCCGGGAACACAGAGGTTACAGGACTAAGCCACTACTCAGAAAAGATTGAAAGATCAGCGGTTTCGAACATCACCTATGATAATTCAAAACAGCATTTCTCTAATTAAATGACTTGAAAGATAGGTTCTCTTCTCTATATCTGGCAATAGTCAGAGATTATATTAGTATTAGAGTTAGACTTTAAACACACAACTTCTACCCTGTTGGCTGTAGTTTTAGCTTGTATATGTGAGAAATTAACAAGAAAAAAACGAAATTTCAAAAAGAATTCAAATCTTCAATTTTTCTGCACAAAACAGGGAAAGAGAATGAACTAAAACAAAGCAGATTTTATTCATTCTAGCACTAGAAGCATTTTTTTACATGGGAGTACATCCAATGGGAAGCTTACACACACATAGACCAGCCAAACAACTAAACACAACATTACAACAAAGTTAACAAACAAACAACATATTAAGTTAAAAGCAAAAGAAAAGCAAAAACAAAGGACTTCTTAGTTGTTTCCCCCTGGTCTCCCGCGGATGCTGGAGGCCGCCCTGATAAGCAGCAATTCGCGCTCTCGGATGAGGGCCCTCCTTCGTTCTTCCAGAGCGCGAATGCGGTCCCGGAGCTCTTGCATTCTTTTTGAAATGATCTCCGGATCGACAGGAGGCATGTGCTCCCAGAAGGCAGCCAGGGTTTGCTCCTGCTGGAGCTTTTCGTTCTCTACTTCTTGAATTGCTTGCTCAATTTGAGCAAGTGTTAAAGTGGTGACTGGTGGATCCATCTCTCCCCTTGCTTTGCCAAATAGAGAAAGCAGCTTCTATTTATAGACGTAGGAAGCTCTAAGCGAAAAAAAAAAAAGTCCTTCGTTTTTCGCGGGTATCGCCACGTGGCTTAATCCCGATCACTCCTTCAGGAATAGGACACAATAATATAGCGCACATCAGAGAAGGGAGTACCCCCTTTATAATAAGACAGGCCCCCTGCGTCCTTTCTTAATAGATGGAGCAATCGTCACTCGACAGCTCGAAAGCGGATCAGTACAAACCCACGTGATCCGTATTCGCTTACGTACCACGCGTGCTTCGTCGTACACTTCCTAGTCCTATTTCACTGGCTTATTTGTACCCTGCTACATGATGGCACTCCCCTCGGCCAATCGTCACTCGACAGCCCAGTCCTTGATTAACTTGATTGATCTGATCAGACGCTTGCTTTTTCCAAGCAAAGGTACCGTTTACAGCTCAATCCGTAAGTTCACACTAGTCAGTACAGCTTTTTTTGAATTTAGTTTAGTGAAGAAGTTTATAAAAAAAGAAAGTGACAAAAAAACTTGGCGGAAAGCTCTATGGGCCGAGGCTATATGGGCTTAGGCCTTTTGATGGCTGGCTATTTTTTTAAATTTCAGATCCTTTCATGTATATGATGATATCCTTATTAAATTATAGGCCCATTATTGAGATATGCTAAATCAGTGGCTCAATAACTTTTTTAAGAGGACTAAGTAGTAAAAAAAAAAAGGATCATTATGAAATTGGATGGTCTTTGAATTCAGGTGTCTTGAACACAAGCCTGTGACAGAAACAAAATAGATTTTTTTTGTTGCCAATTGCAATTAATTGGATATTGTTAAACAAATAAACAAGCACTTTTTACTTTAGGCTGAAACCGACCCATTATCATTTCAAATTATTTTAGATACTAACAGCATGTTTTCTCAATATCTAACAAGTTCCACACATAATCAACAACCACAGTTCCGTCATCTTCAAAAGGCTTCCTCCCAGTTCCCACTTCTAACACCACTACCCCAAAGCTGTACACATCAGTCTTCACAGTTGGAACACCAGAATAAAAATATTCCGAACCAAAATAAAATCCCCAAGCTTGGCATTGAAATCTGCATCAAGCATTATATTGCAGGTCTTCACATCTCTGTGAATGATTTGTCTCTTGCATTCTTCGTGACGATACGTAAGAGCCGAAGCAACCCCCCCCAATTATATTTCAATACTGCTTCCATGACAGGACAACTGCAGAATTAAAGTTAAAATGCATCAGTTTTTTGAGGCTCCCATTGATTGGGTAGGAACTAAAAAACCAGGACTAACTCAGTCCCCTCACAGCACCATCCTTGAAGCTGAACCAAGTTCTTGTGCCTTAAGCAACCCACCATTGTTGCAAACTCAGTGGTGAAAGGATTGCGCAAACAGTCTATACCATTAACCCTCTCGAATCTTTTCACTGCCACATCTCCTCCAGATGGAAGAGACCTTTATAAACCTTTGCTGATGCCCCTTCCCCAACAAGTCTATCTCTATTAACCCCATTGTGGCTGATTTGATCTCAGAAAGTGACAATCTTGTGGCGACTTTTGTCGTTTGAACTCTACAATTCTGGCCTTCTCTGGTCTTTCTAACAATACTTTTCTCCTCTTTGTCAAGAAAATGCAGATTACAACAACTGCTGCTAATACAGAGACCACAAATGCAGTTAAGCCTCCCAATCCAAGAGCCATCTCCCCTATCCTTTTTCTTCTGTGATGGGTATTTTTTGGTTCGGTATTGATGGTGGAATCCTAAAGATAGCACAAGAAACAGTCCCCTTCTTCTACCATATCCATAGGATTCACTGAACGAAGGAACCAAAAAGTTTTTTTATTTTAATTGCCAATGATCAACAATGTGAATACCCGAGCCTTGTCCATTTGAGGCAGATAAACCCACATGCATAAACTCCTTAAATTGCTCGGAAAGGTAAATCTAGGCAACGAGAGTAGGAGTTGGAGGCCTAGTTGGTTGGAAAGTACCCAACCCACACCCGAACCATTTTCATGGCGTCTGTGTACTCTATCCACGCAGTAATCTGTCTCCCACTTTGCAGATCCATTCCCCGAGAAAGAACATCCACAGAAGCGAGATATATGATTGTATTAACATGGATACCAATGTTTTTTCCATTGATGTCACCAAGTTAAGGATCAAACCTGACTGCCCAAGCAAGCCAAGCCTAAGCCTCAGGGACAAGGCATACCAGAGGGGGGAATGTAAGGGCGGGAGAGCCCTCTTCTCTTCTAATCTGTCTGTACAACTGTTAGCCCAAATATATATAAACCCTCCTCTGCTCAATCGCTCAATGCTTGTTCACTCTACCATTTCACATTCTCAGAGAAATCAACCAGAACTCATAGGAGAAAGGTTGGGGACCATTAAACGTGTTAAAGGAGGTACTGAAGCTCAATCTCCCGAAGTTGACGCGGATTTTTATGTTGATTGGTAATAGCCCCCCGTAGAAAGCTACCGCATTGCAATCCGGGAGTTTCAGAGAGCTATGCATGGTTTGTTATAGCTCACGAGAAAAGGCTGTCTTTTAAAAAC